TACTAGAAAATGGAATCCGAAAATGGCACCTTATATCTCTGCAAAGCGTAAGGGTATTCATATTACAAATCTTACTAGAACTGCTCGTTTTTTATCAGAAGCGTGTGATTTGGTTTTTGATGCAGCAAGTAGGAGAAAACAATTCTTAATTGTTGGTACCAAAAATAAAGCAGCTGATCCAGTAGCGCGGGCTGCAATAAGAGCTCGGTGTCATTATGTTAATAAAAAATGGCTAGGCGGCCTTTTAACGAATTGGTCCACTACAGAAATGAGACTTCAAAAGTTCAGGGACTTGAGAATGGAACAAAAGACAGGGGGAATCCACCGCCTTCCGAAAGGGGATGCGGCTCGATTAAAGAGACAGTTATTTCACTTGCAAACATATTTGGGCGGGATTAAATATATGACAGGGTTACCCGATATTGTAATAATCGTTGATCAGCAAGAAGAATATATGGCTCTTCAAGAATGTATCACTTTGGGAATTCCAACAATTTGTTTAATTGATACAAACTGTGACCCGGATCTCACAGATATTTCGATTCCAGCGAATGATGACGCTATAGCTTCAATCCGATTAATTCTTAACAAATTAGTATTTGCGATTTGTGAAGGGCGTTCTAGCTATATACGAAATCCCTGATTAATAATAAGATAAATAAATTCTTTTTTGAATTCCATAGATTGACGGAATCCGTTACTATTTCTGAATCTCATAAAAGAGATAAAAAACTGGGGATATTATGTGATTAGTTGGTATCTAAAATATACAATTCAAGTGAGCAAGTCGAAAAAAAGACGGTTGAATCAAAATAATTTCTTGTAAAGTTTTCTTTCTTTCAGAGGACAATATGAATGTTCTATCATATTCCATTAACACATTAGAAGGGTTATATGAAATATCTGGTGTGGAAGTAGGCCAGCATTTCTATTGGAAAATAGGCGGTTTCCAAGTCCATGCCCAAGTACTTATTACTTCTTGGGTTGTAATTGTTATCTTATTAGGTTCAGCCATTGTAACTGTTCGGAATCCACAAACCATTCCTACTGACGGTCAGAATTTCTTCGAATATATCCTTGAATTTATTCGAGATGTGAGCAAAACCCAGATTGGAGAGGAATATGGTCCATGGGTTCCCTTTATTGGAACTTTGTTTCTATTTATTTTTGTTTCTAATTGGTCAGGGGCGCTTTTACCTTGGAAAATCATAGAGTTACCTCATGGGGAGTTAGCCGCACCCACGAATGATATAAATACTACCGTTGCTTTAGCTTTACTTACGTCAATAGCATATTTTTATGCGGGCCTTAGCAAAAAAGGATTAGGTTATTTCGGTAAATACATACAACCAACTCCAATCCTTTTACCCATTAACATTTTAGAAGATTTCACAAAACCTTTATCACTTAGCTTTCGACTTTTTGGAAATATATTAGCGGATGAATTAGTAGTTGTTGTTCTTGTTTCTTTAGTACCTTCAGTGGTTCCTATACCTGTCATGTTCCTTGGATTATTTACAAGTGGTATTCAAGCTCTTATTTTTGCAACTTTAGCTGCGGCTTATATAGGTGAATCCATGGAGGGACACCATTGACTAAGTTTCGAAATAGTCTTTTTTAGCTTAGTGTAAGGTAATCTATGCCTTGCTCGAGATAATCTTCTTCGTGAACATAAATATACACATAAATAGACAAAAAAGTCTATAAGATCTATCTATCTATAAGATCTAGAAGAATAGTAAAAAAGATTACGATATTAGGGAATTGTAAAAAAAAATTAGGTTCTATAGAGCGATTCCCATTTCAGTCGGTTTTATTCAATTCAAAGATTGACCAAAAGAAAATATTAATAAAGAATAAATTACATGAACTTAGATCAACCAAAGACTTATATTTCTATGCAATGATTTAGACTAAGAAATTCGCCCATTTAGATTGATTGTATCCATGTGGGATAATGCTAAATTCTAAATTAAATAAAAGGAAGATTAGGGGTTTACAAAAAATGAGATTCAAGAGAAAATGGTTTCGTTAGAAGAGTGGGATCAAACTAGGTATATGTAATATATATAATCGCTATAAGCCAATTTTCCTTTATAGATGTTTCGAAAAATGTTTTTAAAATACGACTGAATCCAAGATACAAATAGTTGGTTTACGTTATGGAAGAAAGACATGTATATGTAATAGTAGGCTAGTTATATATGAGCTAAAAGATATATCTAATCTGCCCTCCTATTATTGAGAATTGGGGTAGGGATTCCAATAAAAGTCCTTCCGTTTCATTTGTAACTGTGAATTCAATTCAATATTGAATAAAGAAATTCAATCAAGAAAAAGAACGAAGAGTTCGAATTCAAAGAATGGTTCGGAACAAAGAAAGAAATGGAAAAACAAAAAGTTGTATGAATTCTATGAATTCACAAAAACTCTGTGGATAGGAACTATAAAATAGATATCGAAGTAGTTCTGATGATTCAATAATATTACTACTTCAATT